GCTAAACAATCATTTGGTTATGCCATTTTGGGCTTTGCTCTAACCGAAGCTATTGCATCGTTTGCCCCAATGATGGCCTTTCTGATCTCATCCGTATTCCGATCAAAGAATCAAAGAAAGAAGGTTGAAGTTTCATAAAGCAAGCACCTCTTTCCAGCCTTAGTCAAATAGCCACCGGAGGCAAGGGGCGCAGTTCTTAAACAGAAGAATGGCGAGAAAGAGGAAATGATTCAAATTCAAGAAAAAAAGAGTCGAATTGGAAGTCAAGTAAGAAGGAAGGAGGCTAGCCCCCGAAAATGCTCCGCGCCTAGGTTCTTTTGTCGTTGGGGCTTACACCTTGTGACTCATTCATTCGGCAGAGCGTTCCTCGGGCGTCGATCAATCCTGAATCACAGGCCGCTCTGTCATTGTCTGATTTTTGGTTGTCTGATCACACTCGAAATTATGTATCTACTTATCATATTTTTGCCCCTGCTCGGTAGTTCCGTAGCAGGTTTTTTCGGACGTTTTCTAGGATCAGAAGGAACCGCTATAATGACCACTACGTGCGTTTCATTCTCTTCGATCTTATCTTTGATTGCTTTTTAAAACGTCTTTTTAACTGAACTACAATGGTCTGATTCTTTTGAAGAAGATATGTAGGCAATTCGGCGTATACGCGGATGCGACCCCATCCACTCCCTCCATCCATGGATAAGGATAAAACAGCATCTTTCACTGTTTCGTTGGAAAAACGCAAATCTCATATTGACTTTCTTTCGGCCTACGCTAAGGGTACTTTAAAGATTTTGAGATCTTTTGTTTTTTTTTCTTTTTTCTTTTTTTTCTAAAGGCCCCAGAACGCTAAAAGGTGAGGGAACCCAAGTTCTCTTTCTAAAAAATCAAAAGAAAAATAAGTGACTATAAGGAACCAACGATTCTCGATTCTTAAACAACCTATCTTCTCCACACTGAATCAGCATTTGATAGATTATCCAACCCCGAGCAATCTTAGTTATTGGTGGGGGTTCGGTCCGTTAGCTGGTATTTGTTTAGTCATTCAGATAGTGACTGGCGTTTTTTTAGCTATGCATTACACACCTCATGTGGATCTAGCTTTCAACAGCGTAGAACACATTATGAGAGATGTTGAAGGGGGCTGGTTGCTCCGTTATATGCATGCTAATGGGGCAAGTATGTTTCTCATTGTGGTTTACCTTCATCTTTTTCGTGGTCTATATCATGCGAGTTATAGCAGTCCTAGGGAATTTGTTCGGTGTCTCGGAGTTGTAATCTTACTATTAATGATTGTGACAGCTTTTATAGGATACGTACCACCTTGGGGTCAGATGAGCTTTTGGGGGGCTACAGTAATTACAAGCTTAGCTAGCGCTATACCTGTAGTAGGAGATACCATAGTTACTTGGCTTTGGGGTGGTTTCTCCGTGGACAATGCCACCTTAAATCGTTTTTTTAGTCTTCATCATTTACTCCCCTTTCTTTTAGTAGGCGTCAGTCTTCTTCATCTGGCCGCATTGCATCAATATGGATCAAATAATCCATTGGGTGTACATTCAGAGATGGATAAAATTGCTTCTTACCCTTATTTTTATGTAAAGGATCTAGTAGGTTGGGTAGCTTTTGCTATCTTTTCTTCCATTTTTATTTTTTATGCTCCTAATGTTTTGGGGCATCCCGACAATTATATACCTGCTAATCCGATGCCCACCCCGCCTCATATTGTACCGGAATGGTATTTCCTACCGATCCATGCCATTCTTCGTAGTATACCTGACAAAGCGGGAGGTGTAGCCGCAATAGCACCAGTTTTTTTATGTCTGTTGGCTTTACCTTTTTTTAAAAGTATGTATGTACGTAGTTCAAGTTTTCGCCCGATTCACCAAGGAATATTTTGGTTGCTTTTGGCGGATCGTTTACTACTAGGTTGGATCGGATGTCAACCTGTGGAGGCACCATTTGTGACTATTGGACAAATTTCTCCTTTTGTTTTCTTCTTGTTCTTTGCCATAACGCCCATTCTGGGACGAGTTGGAAGAGGAATTCCTAATTCTTACACAGATGAGACTGCCTGAAAAGTGATCAATTCTGACACCCATCATTTCCGAGTGAGTATTACACCAAGAATTGACAAGCCTTTAGTTGTACGAGTTGTACGTTTTCTATTTCTTACGTGACTTTGATGAAAGAAAGCATTCCGGGAACAGGAATAAGAGTAAAGGCCTTCCTTGTCATTGTAGTAGGCTTGTTTGCAAGAGAGAAGAAGCAGCTTCAACGATGCAATCAGACCTGTGAGAGTAAGCATGAGAAGCCAGTCTGTCTGCAATTGAGTTGCTTTGTCTATAGATGTGAGAAACCATCATGCCAGAAGACAATAAGCCGATGCATTCTCTGATCAAGTAAAGCACATGTCAAGGGGTGGATAAAAGACCAAGGATGGAGTCCACGTAACTTTGGAATAAGATTCGATGTCATTCACTTGGATGCCCTTATCAGAACATAG